TATAAACTAGATCCAATAAAAAATAGGAATTTCTTTTTAAAATAAGTACAACGGGATTCAAGATAAAAAAAAAAAGAGTTAATAATAGAATATGGATAATATTTTTATCCATTTTGGATCGAATTTGGCGGCATGGCCAAGTGGTAAGGCGGGGGACTGCAAATCCTTTATCCCCAGTTCAAATCCGGGTGTCGCCTGATCAACAAAAGATTTTGGATTTCTTATCCTCTTGATCTAATTCGATGCATTTTTGTTCCGCAAGAAGCAGAGGCAAAGGACTAAGCGGGCGTGTCAATACTTGATTTTTATAACCCATAGCATAGGTTTTATAAAAGACTGTAATTTTTTTTCTCAAAATAAATCTGAGTGTATCCCAAACCGGTATCAATAGGGATGAAGCAACTCTCACTTATTAATTTAATGATTGGTCCGGGCCATTTATTTGATTCAATTGAAAAATCAAATAAACGGCGAGAGTCAATTCCGGGATTCAGAACTAAGGTCGGAAATCTTGGTATCCAAAGGTTCCTAAAGGGCACTCCTTTTTGTTACTAGAATTGAAGAAAAGATTATACGAAAGACTATCATATCAAGATCTCTTAAACTGCCCTTATTAAACAAAGTAGTGTCTCGCGATTCCGTCTGGTATTAAATTAGATCGGATACGATGATGGGAAATCCATTTAGGAGTTGTGGAAAGGCCCAAAGATACTTTGTATCCATACTCACGGGAGGCTATGAGTGCTCAGACATGCAATCAGAATGGTTGGTCTACTCTTTTTTTTATAGAGTAAGGATCAAAGTTGAAAAAAAAAAAGAATGTATGTAGTAATAGTGGTAGTGGGTTCTCCAGATTCTTTCACAGAAAGAAAGACAGTAAGCTTAGATCAAATAGGAAATAGAGGTATCTGATAGGATAGATAGTTATCCATCTTGATGGTATATTTTTATGCTTTTTGCTTAGTAAAGAAAGGTATCAAAACAAACAATAGGTCTTACTCTTACATGCTTCATTAAAAGAGCATTCCTTTGATATTTCCAAAGAAAAGCGTGTGTATCGTCGTATTTGTACTTAATGCTCCCTGATTCTACCGGAAACCCTAAAATATAGAAACTTGTTACGAGTGTATTCATCGAATTGGTTTGGTTCATCAACAGTCTTAAGTCAGAATCCTATTTTGACTCTGCGCCATTGATTCCACTATGATTATTAATCAATAATAGAATAATTCCGTCATAGAAATAGGGGACATAATTCACATGGATATAGTAAGTCTTGCTTGGGCTGCTTTAATGGTAGTCTTTACATTTTCCCTTTCACTTGTAGTATGGGGAAGGAGTGGACTCTAGGGCTGGGGGCACTACTAATTGAGTAATCGATTGCTCAATCGAACTGTATCAATTCTTTATTGATCGTTTTGCGAAGCCTTAAAAAAAAATGTCTTCAAAATTGTACTTGAATACAGTAATGAAGGATTACCATAATTGTATTTCGAAACTCAAATCTACGCATGATAGGAGATTTTTTCCAACCGAATTTTTCCAAAATATTCTATTTTGGTGAATCAACTCTTATCAGAATTATGGATATTACAATAAGAAAAACCAATACCTGTTTTTTTTTTCTTTATTTATTTCCCTTTTTCTTTACTTTTACCTTTCTAAAAGTCTAAAAGAAAGTCGTTCCGCTATTACGACAATACATATTTTCTTTCTACTGGAAACGAAGCGATTAGTGATTGTCCAAAGAGGTCCTACACATAAAAAAATTAGATCTTTCCCCCGTTGAGCGATCCACATATCACACATTTCACATTTGTTTTAGACTCCTAGAAATGTTTTTATGCTTTTTTTGACTCATCTCATGTTCATGTTTAAGCATGAAAATTAGCGTGCTATCTATATGTACATCTAATATATGTACATACATATTGTAATTTGATCTATATGAAGCCTATATTCGTATACAATACAACTTTATATAATAAAAAACAGTATACAATACTAGCTAATGTGGTAGAAAGAACTATATATATAGTTCTTTCTACCACACTAGCTTAGATACTTACTAAGATACTTCTGATTCCAGCCCAATCATTTCATTTAAGACTTAGAGTTTGAATCCCTTTCTTTCATTTCTTGAATCATTGATAAGAATTAATAATTCAAGTTTTATTCAAATTCAAATTAATCATTTTGACTGACTGTTTTTACATAGATGATAAGTAAAAAAGCAGTAGGAACTAGAATGAACAGTGCAGTAGCAATAAGTGCGAGAATATTGACTTCCATAATCTAATCTTCTTTTTTTTGTTTCGCAATAACTCGGGATCTAATCCCATAGAGATGAGAAATTTGACTCCTGTAAATTCAATGGGATGAATTGCATCCTGATGATACTGAATCAGATCAATATTATGAATAACAATTTTTGATCTATCAAATGAATTCATCGTCGAGAGTTGAATAGTATAACATAGGAAGATCTTTTATCCATACTAAATCAAAAATACCTTTTTTGATTGGATCAGAAATATCCATCGTTGGATTTTCATCCCCTTTTTCCACTTTTTCTTTTCTATAACCTATCATCTTCCTTATACAACTTATACAACTTTCCTACTTATACATATACTATATAGAATTATGTACATAAAATTATGAGGTATCATATGATATGACCAGTATTCTCTGGGTCATACACAGATCCAAACAGTATAAGTGAGAACAGTATAAGTGAGATGGAAAAAGGGGGGATTAAGTATAAAAAATCGAATATTCGAACAAATGAAATTTACTAAGAATAAGAAAGGGGGCGTTGCTTGGTTGGTCTTTTCTTTTATTTTATTTAGTATCCAATCCTTATTGGATTGGGATTGGAACGTATACATGAAAAATTCAGTATGCAATTTGAATGAGAATGAAATAGATTGTTTCCAATCCAATTAGTATTAATAATTGAGGATACACAAAAAAAGTCGGAATTAGAAAGGGTGTGCTTTAACCAGAAAAGTACTCCGCCGGGTAATTAAATTATATTAAGTTCGTTGTGTATCGTACAATAAACGAAGACAATTTGTGTGTGTCTGTACTCCCCATAAAAATATGGGCACTCTATTCCATTTCGTTGATCAAGAACAATCGAAAAAGAAAGTGAGTATGGGTATCTCTTAAATTTAAAATACTGAATATAGTCAGTCTGAATATAGCAATACTACCGATTGTACCGATCTACATATGTCTCTCCCGTATCAATCAGTACTAGTGAAAGAAATTGAAATTCCCATATTTGTCTGATGATAAATGCGAAACAAAAACAAAAGAAAAAAAAATCCCCCTCCCCGTCTTCCCTTTCGCGAAAAATAGAGAAATGAATTGAAAAATTCATCGGATCCTAGTTCGGGACTGACGGGGCTCGAACCCGCAGCTTCCGCCTTGACAGGGCGGTGCTCTGACCAATTGAACTACAATCCCAGCGAGGTGTATAGCATACATATTCTTATGGTTTCATAAGAACATTCTACTCGTCATGTTGTAACGTAACAGATACGCGAATGATATATTGATATCATATCCACATAAACACGGGCTTTAGTGAGAGCGGCGTGGATTATTAGTAACTAGTGATTATTTATTTTATTTATTGTTAAAAAAAAAAATAGATAATCAATCTTTCAATGAGATGAGAAAAAAAATATAGATAGAGCAAAAAAATGGACCCTTTTTCTTTATTTCTACATTTCTACGGATCAGGCATTTCAGTTTCTTTTCTGTAGGACAAATTGGTTATATCATACTCATGGAACGGTGAATTTTTGGGCCGAGCTGGATTTGAACCAGCGTAGACATGTCGCCAACGAATTTACAGTCCGTCCCCATTAACCGCTCGGGCATCGACCCAGGAAGAATTCATTCTAGGCTTATTGATAATCCATGATCAACTTCCTTTCGTAGTACCCTACCCCCAGGGGAAGTCGAATCCCCGTTTTCTCCTTGAAAGAGAGATGTCCTAAACCACTAGACGATGGGGGCATATCCGCCCGACCGTCATCATACTATGATGATAGTATGAACAGTTTTTTGGAATTGTCAATATAATCTAATGGTACGGCTAAATCCGAGGAGTCTTTCTATGTTATGATTCCATAGAATTTTCACATTTTTTTTTGGTTTGATGCTTCATGAATGAAGCATCCCATACTATTCGATATAACGAAAGGAAGTATAGGATTCCTTCAGTTCAGGCAATGATCGATCCGACAGAAAAAGGGAAAGAGGTAGGGGGGGTAAACCTTCATTTACTTTCTTTTCTTCCGTTCTCATTCATTGCTTCGTTTCTCGTTCAGATGAAATATAATATGCCTATCACTATCTCACACTAAGCCAGAAAATTCAAAAAATTTGACCTAGGGGTAAATAAAATTTCTTGTTCCATTATGAGTCTACTGCATATATACATATATGTAGTAAACTCATAATGGAAAATGGCTAATTTATGAATTGAATAAGGCCCTTTTAACTCAGTGGTAGAGTAACGCCATGGTAAGGCGTAAGTCATCGGTTCAAATCCGATAAAGGGCTTTTTCATGAAACTCCAGTCTTAGTCTTCGTTTTTCAGCGGGGAATACAGATATTGTTGATATATAAAAAATGGGCAACCACTCATTATAATTTATAATGAATAATGAGTTCTTATTATTATGAGTTATAGTTAAAAAGTTGAACATTTAATCATTATCATAATGACTAATTGAACTTATTGGGGGGATTCTACCCTGTAGTGACATAGTAGTCCTCTTCATATCTTATTTTTTTATTATTCTATTCAATTTTTTTGTCCTGGGACATAACATAAGTATTCTAGATATCTAATATCCAACCCCTGCTTATTAATTTAATCGCCAAACCAAAATCAAAGTATTCCTACTTCCCCATTGTTCCTACCAAATCTACTATAAAATTATAAATAAAAAAAAAAGTAAGTGGACCTGACCCCTTGA